TCTAGACTCAAGCTAGCAAAAAACAAGACTGAGGTCGATAGGGGCATTACTGGTAATCTAATTGCTAAGGTGCTTTCTGAAGTATTAACCATTGGCTAGCGCTCATCTCCAGCTCTGTTTCCAGCCTTTCATTTCATATACCATTCCCGTATGCCATACCTCTTATTTAATCTTGCTATACGTCCAAGCCTTCTCCCATCGGTAGTTGGAAGCAGAACTGAGACTGAATGTAACTGAAGGAAAGGGGAAATAGGTACGATAGGAGGGCACGGTTAAGCAGGTAAGCGAAGGCTCTCTCTCTCGCTCTGTGGTCTTGTGTAAAGCCTTTCCGCCCATTATTATTATTGATCTTCATTCTAAGTGAGCAAGTCGAAAGCAGTTGAGGTGATAGCAATAGTAAGCAGGGAAACAGAAGCAAGAAGTCTTCAAAAAACTTTTGTGTAATAAAGCTTCCCGGTCGCATTTCATTGGTCTCTAAGGCAAAGTCTCGCTTAATCGTTCATCGATCTTTTCTTCTTTCTTCAACCGGTCATATCTGCTCTGTAGTGTAGCTGGCTTTACCGGATATGTTTCCTGCTCGGGGGTGCGGGCCCCTCAACGCCCCATTACACCCGGGGAAAGCAATGGAAGTTACGGAGCTGCTGTCCTGAAGTCAGTGAGCGGAGACTGCGCTCTTTTCTTCTTTCCAACCCATTCCCATCCTGTCCGTTGCAGCTGCGGTAGTTATAAAAAAGTAGCTAGGCGGGGTGAGAAGATTCAAAAGAGAAGCGCAGAGTTTTAGGAAAGGAGAGGAAAATCCATTCCATCTTAGCCTGATCCCGCGCCTGTTCGAAAGTACGTTGACGACCTGGATCCCCCCTTTTTAATTGTATAGGAAGCATCTGGCCGAGTAGCAGTCAGTAGGCGGAGAAGGAGTCAAAGGCGAATATCTCTTTGCCCCCCTCTTCAGTCAATGCTTTGGCCTTCGTCTCTTTTGCCCTTTTCTGTGACCAGTTTTGTATGTTAGCGCGGGGGCTATGCCTTTACCCTATTTGAGAAAAAGACATTCCAGAGCCATAGCCATTCCGTGTAAGCTAAAAAAAGGTAGTTATGTGCGTCTCAATAGCCTACTTACCTTCAAGCTAGACCCCATTGGGGAAAAGCCCACTCCGTCCGTAAGACAAACTAAAGGAGGCTGACTTGACCAGGAAGCCAGTCCTGTTTTAGTAAAAGCAACCTATCGCGCTGGGTCACCACTCCTTTCAGAGTAGCCCACAACCCATGATATGGTATATGGTCGGTCTCCTGCTAAGGCACATTCTCCACATTCAAGGTAATCCCTAATTGAACATGACCATAACTTTTTTTGGACTGACTTTGGAAGCAGACCTTTTCTCGGCTAGCTATTTTCGGTATTTTAAAAACATGGCTAAAGGACATTGAGATTTTGAAAACTATCCTTTCAATGTTGGTAGGTCGGCACTCAACTAAAGGATTTGGGGCTGACGAAGACAAAGACGTATTGCTATTCGGGATTTCTTATTACCACAGCACAGCGGACGTTGAATTGACTAAACACTAAGGCCTATATTTTTTTCTCTTAAAAAATGAAAAAAGAATAAGGGGGACAGAACCACGCCTTATGACGAAAGGGGAGAGTGAAACCTAGAACGATACCACTCCGAGAACGAGACATCCTGGACAGAAGGCTGGCAAGAGTGATACCTCTGAGATATTTCCCTACTGGACTCCAATCCAAGACTCTATTTTGAAGAGACCACTAAAAAAAAAGAGAAGAATGCGACCATCGAGTTTCTTCAACGGAGACCCACCCTGGGTCTTTCTTAGTGTAGTTGGTTCTCCCGTGGTAAGCTCTCTGACTACTGGCTTGGCTAGGCTGGCCTCCTATTCAACATGGTAAGCCCGACCCGTCACTCACTGAAACCCGGGAATCCTCCCTTTTTAGGAGTCAGAAGTCCTCTCTTGCCAGTCTCGGTCAATTGAATCTGACTGAGCTTGACAGGTTCGGACTTGCCTTTCCTATTCTTTTCTCTTATTATTGAACTGGTGTCTGAAAGATAACAAAAAGGGGGGTGGGAAGAATCTCCTAAGAAAGGTCTCTTCCTCTTCTTTAATGGATGGGAACACATCGAATGAAAAGGATGTCAAATGATTTGAAAGATGGCAAAAACCCGACTGCCTTGTGAGAAATTAAATCTGAACTTTATTGACTCCATCACCGGAACCAGCAGCAGCCTCTCTAATCCAATTCCGTTCCCCAGGGATGCCAAGACAAGGATGATGGCCCGTTCTTCTTCTCAGAGACTACTTGAACTGCCCGATTGACCGATGGCTCTTTAATGGCTGATTTGCCTGACCTTCTTTCTTTCTTCAGAGGAAACTAAAGGAGCCATCACTTCAAGTGAAGGCGGAAGAGAAGACTGGAAAGCCGGAGTCAGCCAACCGTGGTGAAAAGGCGGCAAGCACAGATGAGAGGGACATCACTGAAGAGCTTAACTGACGAGCTATTTTTGTGATTAGCGCTTCTGCTCACTAGCTAGATCGGACTGTCTGTACCTTTGCTAACTCTGCCTGTAAGGAAGTTAGTCCATAGCGCTCACCGGGCCAAAGCATTTAGAAATCGTCCGTCGATTGAGAGATGGAATCAAACGCACAATGGGAAGTGGGAGATAGGCTTGGAGACAAATGGTACTTGGGAGCTGCGCCGCTTCAAGAGGAAACCCGGGAGTCGATCACACGAAAACTTTGCAGTAACCCTACTCAGCACCAATAAGCGACCATTCCTTAACGAGGGAGTACTCAGCGGGAAATCTCTTTAGACTTTAGAGAAGCAAAGTCCTAAGCTGCAAGGTCAGTCAATTCTTTCTTTTAGGAAGGCTCCCACGTGCCATTGATTTAGCTGAATTAGCTCTTGCCGTTGGCGCTCTTCTCTTTTCTGAAGCAACGGAGGAAGGAAGTTACTCTACAGTTAAGTGGAGGAAATGGAATTCATAAGTCACACAAGAATTGCTCAAGGTTGGAGGCAGGGCTACGGGCTGCTAGAAGGGATCATCCCACACAAGGAATAGAGAGGAATCCCCTAAAGAGAAATGGGAAAACCTATGCTATTTCAGCTGTTGGTGCCATTGATTAAGTTGAGTTTGGGAAGGCGGTCTCCTATATTATATAGGAGAAAGACTTATTTTAGCGGACATTGCTTCTACGTAGTTTCGTACCCTTGCAGTGGAATAGGAAAAAAGTCTTTCATCAACTAGAACTCCGAGTGAAGGCAACTCACTAAGTAGAGTCTCTATCGCCCTTGGGCTAGGAAGCAGAGAAGGGAGAAGATCTAAAAGAATTAGCTCGGGTTCCAAAGAAAAAAGAAAAGAAGAAATTCCGGTGAGAAAAGCATTCCTTTGACCTTCACTCTTGATGGTTGAATGTTCACAAGACATGTGACCATGACTTATAGAAATGCGCAGATTTGGTAGGTCTCCCGTGAATGAAGTGAAAGAGAAGTCGCCTCTCCCGCAGCAGTTAGCTCTTTTCCCTGAGCGGAGGGTATGAAAGAACTTGGAGTTGCCGCTCTTGGTGCTTTGGCATTTGCAATAGGAAGTTGAGTAGGGGCATGCCTTAAGGAAAGGACTCAGTCTCTCGGGTATCTATCAACATATAGAGATCTTGCCTCTGTCGCTGCATAGAGTTATCTTCCTATTCAATCTCCGAGTTCGAAGGGTAGAACAAGGGAAGGTCAAGGCTTTCCTCTCACTACTCTTTCCACGGCAAAGTCAGCATCTTAGCCCGAAGAGCAAGGATTTCTTCCTCTGCGTCTGCTGCTATTGATGCGTCCGCTGCCATTGACTCTTTTTGAGTAAGATCAGTAGGCGAGAAGCTCACATCCGGCTCCATAGAAGGAAAGGAAAGATCAGAGTCATCTTATCTTGACTACTCCCTAGAAGGCAGAACTCTTAACGATGCTTTGAATAGCAATCTTTCGTACCCCATTCAATAGACTTGCCTTGTGAGATGGGAAAGCTTAATAGAGTGACCAAGCCAAGACCTTAGACGAAGAGAGTGTCCAGGCCAAGAAGTGAAATGAAAATGCCACATTGCTTAACACACTGACTTCGATTTTCTTTCCTCGGTCAAGCCCGCGGGGGAAGTTGAATCTAGCTCTAGGGAGGTCTTTTCTTTAGCTTTTCACGCCTCTGCTTCTATTTCATCCGCTCTCGTTCTCTTGTCGACTCTTGCTGATTGTTTTCGTTGAAAAAGAATAGCGATTGTTGAATCAGCGAGGAGATTGATTCTTACTCTTTCTCGATGCGAAAGATGTTGTGGCTAGGCAAGGTGCGTAGCCTTCTGAGATGGGCGTTCTCGTCCTTGTCCTTGAGGAAAAAAAGAAGCTAATCACTCCGCTCTTTTCCGGTGCAGATGAAGACGAGAAGACGGTCTCTTGAATCTGCTGGTATTGGACTGCTTTCAAGGCTTGGCTAAACTGAGCTTTCACGTAGAAATCCAGCTTCTATTGAACTAGCTTAGCTGCCATTGCCAGAAAGACGAAGACAAAAGGTGCGAAGCGAGTCTTTAAGCCCTAGGAATGAAAGATCCCAAGATCCTCCCTTCTTTTGTGGGAAGGGCTAGTTGTCTTTGTTGGAGGAGTTCACAACTCTTGTCTTCTTCAAGCAGGTATCCGATGTTAGTTCAAATAGGAGCTCTTCTTACCTCAAAAAGTAGTGAAGTGATCTTCGGCTAATTCCATTGTTTCCGCTCGAGTGAGAATATCCGATGCAGTTAGCTCAAAAGGGAGTTCGCTCAGTGACCCAGTTCTTTCTTTGAGCCGAGCCAAAGCCAAGTAGTTCGGCTAAGCTTCATGGCATTTATAAGGCTCTGTAGCCGGAGTAGAAAGTCAGGTCAAGGGGAAGAGAGAAGGAGCTTTAAAAGAGAACTAAACTGATTCAACTAATCCCAATGGAAGCCCTTTGGCAAGAGTGGGAAAGGCCTTCACGGAATGAGGAGGATCA